CAACCCTTCTTCGTAGCAGAAGTATTTACCGGTTCTCCAGGGAAATATGTTGGTCTAGCAGAAACAATTAGGGGGTTTCAACTGATCCTTTCCGGAGAATTAGACGGTATTCCTGAGCAGGCCTTTTATTTGGTAGGTACCATCGATGAAGCTACCGCGAAGGCTATGAACTTAGAAGTGGAGAGCCAGAAATGACTTTAAATCTTTGTATATTGACTCCTAATCGAATTGTTTGGGATGCAGAAGTGAAAGAAATTATTTTATCTACTAATAGTGGCCAAATTGGCGTATTACCAAATCACGCCCCTATTGCCACGGCTATAGATATAGGTATTTTGAGAATACGTCTTAATGACCAATGGGTAAAAATAGCTCTGATGGGTGGTTTCGCTAGAATAGGCAATAATGATATCACCATTTTAGTAAATGATGCGGAGAAGGATAGTGACATTGATCCGAAAGAAGCTCAGCAAACTCTTGAAATAACTGAAGCTAACTTGAGTAGAGCTGAAGGCAAGAGACAAACAATTGAGGCAAATTTAGCTGTCAGACGAGCCCGGACACGAGTCGAGACTCTCAATGTCATTTCATAAATAATAAATAATTGGTGCGCCCAAAGAATCAAAAGAAGTTCTGTTTATCCGCCGTATTTGGATTCTGCCGATTGAATCCCCAAAAATTGAATGGCAGTCTGATGCAACCAAAAAAGAACTAGAATACGAGGAGTGGGGGGGGAATAAATAAAAAAGATGGTGGGTAGAAAAACTTATTAGATACCAGTGCCTCCGGTATCTAATAAGTTCTACCTACTATTGGATTTGAACCAATGACTCCCGCCGTATGAAAGCAATACTCTAACCACTGGGTTAAGTAGGTCATTTATCATCACAAAGAGAAATAAAAGGGACCCATCATATCGATGGATTGATTATAGACGGAATTTTTTTTCTAAGCAATACCAATCCTTGGCATGGCAGGAAACAGATCAGAAGATCTCATGTGGGATATTCATCTTGACAAGAAATTATTTACATGCTAAAATAGGTAGCACAAGGGCTATAGCTCAGTTAGGTAGAGCACCTCGTTTACACGCGCGCCAATGTTTTTTCAGGGGAGTCCATCATGCAATCAACAGAATTGATCTTATTGAGAAATCGATGTCTTACTCCATGTATTCGAGGAAACAAGAGAACAATAGCCTGACTTTTGGTTCGGTTCGATTTGGGTGCCAATTTAGGCTACAAATAGAACCCATCATTGATTTCATAATTGATAAGGTAAATACCCAGTCCATTCAATGCTAGGCATAATGAGTATAAGGACCTCAAACTAATATCTTTTCGTCCTATGAACTTTAAGGTGTATAAAGTTTCATATTTGACTCTTTGAGCAGAGCGATAGAGACTTCATTTCACTTAGGTTGAGCTAGGCCGGAGGCAGACCTATGTCAAGGTAACTCTTCTTTGAAACACTTTGGTATTGCTCCTGGATCAGCATCCAAATAATGAATCAGAGCACGTGGAGCCATCTCGTTATCTTTCTGTCAAGAAAAAGAAAAAGTATGGCAAACTATCTGATATTTATATCAGTTGATGAAAGAGCCCAATGCAAAAAAAATGCGCGTTGGGTCTTTGAAACAGTTCGAATCATTTCGATAATAAGAAGTTTGATCTGTTTTACCGAGAAGGTCTACGGTTCGAATCCGTATAGCCCTAATTGTTAATGAATTAATGAAAATAAAATGAATTTCAAATTAACAAAAAAAAGAGTCTAGTTTTCATTTCCCCATTCTTGTTTGTTGTTTGTAGCCGGCCGGTCGGTTGGTCCATCGAAAGAAAATAATGCCCACACGCTCGCTCACGGGGATCGTTCGGAGCATGAAAGTGAAAACAACAATTCATTTCACATTTCAATGGACCCAATCTTTTTTTTTTTCCAATCTCGGATAAACGAACCCATTCTTCTCTCTTCTTGAATTACATACGCATTTTTCCTGTTTTCCTATCCACGAGCAAAGAGTTAGTGAGATTCTTTTTCTTTGGTATACCTAAAGTTTCTTTTGAAAGTAAAAACGATGGCACGAGCCCGGCGAAACCAAGCCAAATCCAATCGGATAGTAAGTAACACGGATCGAGGGTCGGTCTTTCTGTACAATACCCAATTGCCCATCATTCCAATTCTACCGAAGCTTGCTCTCTTCTCTGCAAGATGGGGATCTATTTAAACTTGGACTAGTAGGAATTAGAAATTCCCCGACACACCGCCCCCCTTTGTGCGGAAGAAGAAACCCAACTCATTGTTTCAGAGATAATGAACTGGTCCTAAATCGATGAGTGTTTGGGCCCCTGTCTATTTCCATTGTGGATTTGGTCTGTCGAATCGTTCGATAATGCGAGATTTCATTAAAAGTTTCTGTTGTAGATCCTCAGCTGACTCTCTCTTTGTGCTACGCTCCATTGTGTAGGGTTGCTGCCACATTGTGTTACGTTGCGTTGTAGGG